TCCTATTGTTTTGGTTGTGGACTCAAGGGTTCAGGTTCAAACATGTTCTTTGAAGAAATATATGAGTTCTATTATAATAGAAAAAAATATGTTTTTTTTATTCCATTTAAGTAAATCGAGAAAAGGAAAAACATAATAAGAAATGACACTCCTATCATAGGAATAGCCTTGTTGCTGCTTCAATAACAAGCATTTTCGTTTTCAAATCAAATAAATCATTTGATCTATGATTCATTGGAACAAGGAATGGCCTGGCTAGGGACTGGCCAGGCCGGGGGAATAAAAGAAAGAACTTTTCGGACGAAATCAAAGAGGGACTCTTTCTATTGGAGATATCTGTTTCGAATCATTATCTAAAGGGAATTGATGATTGATCAAATTCGTCTCTATTTATAGAATAAAGAAAGATAAGGAAAAACTTTTATCAACCTTTACTTCACGCGTCACATAGGAATTATCCTTTTAAAATTGGGAGAGATGGCTGAGTGGACTAAAGCGGCGGATTGCTAATCCGTTGTACGAATTATTTGTACCGAGGGTTCGAATCCCCCTCTCTCCGTTTCTTCTGATCACTTGATATTTCCCTTTCGAATTCGAAAAAATCTCTAACCCCCTTTCTCATAGTTAAATGTATGGAATGGAGAAAGAAAATCCTAAGAAAATTCAGAAATCGAGCAAGGAAAAACCCCTGATTTTTTTATTCATCACGTCCAGGATTACGTCCTGGATCATTAGATAGGAATCCGAAGATGAAGAGAGAAACAAAGAATATCACTACTGTGTAAACGAAGAGTTTGAGAGTAAGCATTACACAATCTCCAAGATCATTTTGGGGGAAATAGGGGAATAGATTCTCCATTTTTGTACCACATATTCCGTTTTGACACCAAGAAAAGAAGCGGTTTCTAGAAAACATAAGGAATTTGCAGGAATGAATTTGTAATAAGATTCTGATTCTTTCGTTAACAAAAAGATCTCTCATACCTACAATTAGGTATTGTAGGGACCATACATAGGGTCTTCGACCCCCAGAAGGAATGAAGAAATGAGGTGATTCCGATTCATCTCGGTTATCCAAAAGAATTTCCATGTTTGAGTCGAGGGTTCATTATCTGATCTTATCAATTCTTAAGAATAGAATTTTTTTTTTATCGAATAAATCATGAATGTTTCTAAGACAGTATTAAAGATCTCATCGAAAACTTACAGCAGCTTGCCAAACAAGGGCTAAGAGAAAAAAGAGCACAGGTATGACTGGCATAACATCTACGATTGGATTGAAAAAAGCATAAGCTTCGGGCAATTTGGCGAAGAAAAAGCTACTCGAATGAAGGGCAGAATTAAGACAGATCAAACTAAAGATATTAAGCATAACAAACATTTTGTTCTTGGAGAAAATTTCATTATTATTGGGTTATTGATATAAGGGGAAAATGAAGAAAGAAGGGAAAGTAGGCCGCAAAATCTTTCTTTTTCTTTGAACTCCCTCAATCAAAAATCCTTCAATTCTCAAATGAGAATAGAAGGAATCATACCTTACATACAATATCTTAATTGAATTATATGTAATGATCAATAAATTCATTTTTATTCTACATCTACATGTGTAGAATCATAGCAACAACCAATTCAATAGATATTGGGGCTGGAATTGACGAACAACCAATACCGATATTAGTGTTTATCGGTGTCGAATAGAAATAAAAATGGGGCGTGGCCAAGTGGTAAGGCAACGGGTTTTGGTCCCGTTACTCGGAGGTTCGAATCCTTCCGTCCCAGACCAATTCTATCATAACAAAGATTGTTCTTTTTAACAATCTTCTGTTTAAGGGTGTAATGTTGGATACATTGTGATCCAATCTTTCTTTGTGATTTCTAATGATTCTTCTATAGAATCATATCTTCCCTTTCGATTTTGTTTCTCACAAACAAACGGATCGAGTATCAATGACATGTGGATGGAAATAAATATCTTTTTTGATATAGGTAGGATGGGAACAAAGATCAAAGTGAAATTCAAAAAAAAAAAAACTGGGTGGGCCATTCAGCGTATGTTCGCCCCCTCGCCCATATTCATATTGAAGGTTAGTTAGTCATTTGGATAAACTTTATGCCCCATATCTATGATATTTGGATTCTCACAGGATGCATTCTGAGTCGAAATGCGAAATAAAAGAGAAGTCTTTACCTTCCCTAAAGTAAATATAAATAAAGATAGGGTAGACAAAATGACTAATTTTATGTGGATCCTGAATCCTAAAAAACGGGGGGGGTTTGGTATTAATTCCATCGCTGGAATTAAAGCTCCTGAGACTGGGGTGGGACAAAATCAAACAAAATAGTAACAACGAATTGATATGAACCCATTTTGCTTTGTACTTATACAAGACAGGATAGCATCCCATAAGAGGATCCTTTTAAATCGGCTTTGGGTATGATTCATGATCCCCATGGAATTCGTGTCGATATGAGTTAATCCGCAAAGGAAAGGAAGGTATCAATTTCAAGACCCTTGTCATCCGGATCTTATTAACAAACAAGAAAATTCAATACGGAACAGATTATTTTCTTTGGACCTAATTTCTTTTATTTTGTATTTGATTTGGCTCCAATGAATAATTGGAAATCAATGTAGCGATCAATTGGGGGAGGGGGGAGATTCATACATTCACTTTACTTTATGGAAAGATTCCTGAATCTGAAGTAAGGAAAAATCTGTAGAAAATGAACCATGCCTATATGTATTGTTATTGTTCTATTTCAGTGATCAGTGACACCGGTGTTTCAGTTTTGGCGAAAAAGGTCTGCGATCCCTTAAATACCCACGATTACCTCCGGTAACACTTGTTTGGTGTATCTGATGAATACGATAAAATCAGACTCCTACGATTCTGATTTTATCAATCAGATGAAAGAATACCTGAAAGAATACCGACCTTAATCTTTTCTTTCATGAGCCCCTTCTATCCATCCCCAAGAAAACAAAACAATTGGATTTGTTTCTTGACCCATTTATCTGGTTTAAATTATTGATGATTCAATCGGAAAGGAAACATAGAGGTCTCTTATGATGATCAAATTCGCGTCTGATTTAATTAATCAGATATCTGCTAAACATTTTTAGATCCTCGTTGTACCGACTTGTTGATGGATTTAGAGATTCAATTCAGTCTTTACTGGAAAACTTATTTCCAGTAATGATGTCGAAGTAGGAAATTCTTGAAATTGTTTTTTATGATTCCTTATAAATTCTTTCTACTCGAAGAAGTGTGACATTGGTGAATCTATCCTATCGAGTCACTTGCGATCTTTCCCGGTCATTGGAATAGCTTATTTGGTTAATGACTCATTCTGTTCCGGTATCGGTAATCTAATTAAAGACCCTTCTTTAGTTTTAGTTGTTTGAGAAAGAATTGGATCTTTCATGATTCATCATCCCTAACAATCTGTTGAAGATGTAAAGAAGTGTTAAGCAACGCATTTCTTCGTGTTTTTTATAAATGTGTTTCATTCTTCTAATAAAATATGGGGTTAAATTATATTCTTGCTGAGACTTCTCCAGATCCATATATGAAAATGAAAGTATGGAGGACTTCATATACTATATACCGATTGAGCCAATGACTATTCATGATTCCATATTGAATCAATTCCATACCGGTCCAAAATTAGAGGAATGTTATGGTAAAACTTCGTTTGAAACGATGTGGTAGAAAGCAACGTGCGACTTGAAGGACATTATTGGCTGTGGATTCTTGTACCCACCATTTTATATATCAAAGAAGATGCTCTCGGCTCGACATAGTTTGTTCTATTCCACTAGGACCCCAATTTTGGGGTTGTAATAAAATAATATAATTATAATATAGCACATGATGGAGCTCGAGCATAAAGAATTGGTTCATTTAGCAGAGAGAAGGATCTAGGGTTAATGCCAATCAATAAGTTGGAACAACTTCGTAAGTATATCTTCGGTATAGAAATTGAAAGGATCAAGTTCGAACAAGTAAAAAAAAAAGTAAAATGAATTTGTCGAAGTAGTTTTACCAATTCCGATCAAAAGTGTATCACAGGGGAATCAATCGTTTCCATAGAACGAAATAACAAAGGGTATGTTGCTACCATTTTGAAATAATTAAGGATCACCGAAGTAATGTCTAAACCCAAGGATTCAAAGCAAAGATAAAATAAAGGATACCGGAACAAGGAAACACCGTTTTCAATTGTCTCAACAACTAGATCAGAATGGGGAAGAAAAAAAATCGACTCTAGGCGAGACAAACAAAAGAGGTTAGAGACGGCTCAATAAATGTCTAAGGATTTCCCTTCGAGCTCTTTGAGAATTACCCAACTTGAGTTATGAGTACGAATGAGATTTCTTTTTTTTTTTTTTTTTTTTTTCAGGAAGGAAGAACAAAAAAAAAAAAAATGACTCAAATCATAGTCTAATTGATGATTTTGTGGATCTATTTGCCACTACAATACATAAATTCGAATCATTCTTTTTCGAGCCGTACGAGGAGAAAACCTCTTATACGTTTCTAGGGGGGGTTGTTCATTTATGTCTATCCCAATGAGTCATCTATCGAATCGTTGCAATTGATGTTCGATCCCGAAGAGAGGGAAGAGATCTTCGTAAAGTGGGTTTTTACGATCCGATAAAGAACCAAACTTATTCAAATGTTTCCGCTATTCTATATTTCCTTGAAAAAGGTGCTCAACCTACAGGAACTGTTCATGATATTTCAAAGAAGGCGGAGGTATTTAAGGAATTTCGAATTAATCAAATGAAATTAATGAAATAAAAAAAAGGGGGGGGGTGCCCAGTATCTAGCTTTGTCTAATTGTTTCTCCACCATTCCTTATTTTTTTTCTCTATTCTCTATTCATTGTTGCTCTCACATGACCCCGTATCATAGAACTATAAAAAAAATATCTTCTCTTGATATGAGACAGATAGAAAAAAGATTGAGTGAATAGATGAAATAACTGGGAAATTATGGGATTACCATCAATCAGATGGTTTTCGTTGGGACTCCACCAACAAACAAAAGGTCAATCTTGCTTATTATACCTCTATTGAATAAATATTGAATAAACCCGACATTTTTTTCCTACCGGAATTCCTTATTTATTTCCCCACTCATACTTCATCCCTTATCTATGTTGTAGTGTCACTCCAACACAAGTCCTTGTTTTATTTATTGAGTTGGTTTTCTCAACATTCAATTCATATTGACAATGGTGTATCGAACAAATATAATTCGATCGTGGATAAATAGATCTATTTATCCACATTTCATAAGTTTGTTTCTTTATTTCACTCAAACGATGGGTTCGTCAATTTCGTTGTGACATCAAGAAGTATCTTAGTTAATATAATGAAAAAAAAAAAAAATAGAGTATGGGTAGTCTATCAATTTTTACATCTATTTAGATTTTCTCTATAATTTATCCCAGAATCTGTTGTATTTTCATCTGATCTCTGTTCATTTTTATGTTCACAATTGATCATCAAATCTTTCTTTTTGATCTGTTGCTAGTTCAATGTTTTGACGAGGTCGGGCAATCGAATCTCTTTATTTATTTTTTATTCCGATCGTATCTACACACCCTATTTATATGGGTTGCTAACTCAACGGTAGAGTACTCGGCTTTTAAGTGCGGCTATGGTCTTTTACACATTTTGATGAAGCAACGGATTCGTCCATACCATTGGTAGAGTTTGTAAGACCACGACTGATCCTGAAAGGGAATGAAAGGAAAAAACAGCATGTCGTATCAATGGAGAACTCTTAGAATACTTCATCCTTAACGGATCGATACAAAATCTTGTTTTGATTCTTTATCTTGGAAAGGGGTCAAATCAATTCAAGTTGGGTCGAGTGAATAAATGGATAGAGCCCTATAGCTCCAATTATAGGGAAACCAAAAGCAACGAGCTTCTGTTTGTTCTTAATTCGAATGATTACCCGATCTAATTAGACGTTAAAAATATATTAGTGCCTGATGTGGGAAAGGGTTCTCTTGTGAGTGGATCATCAATTCCTTTTTTTTTCATGAATCCTAACTATTCTCTATTATGTTCTCTATTATGTAGTGGAGACGAATGTGTAGAAGAAACGGTATACTGATCAAAATTCATTATTCCAAAGTCAAAAGAGTGATCGGGTTGTAAAAATAAAGGATTTCTAACCATCTCTTGTAACTATAACGAACATAAATAAATTGGATGGAAATAGGATCCGTTGATTGTCCTTTCTGGCTCCGGGGTATCTATTCTTTTCTTACTATATACCTTGTTCTGACCGTATCGTACTATGTATTATTTGATAACTCAAGAAATCCCCCACTTGGTTCAAGTGTAATTTCAAATGGAAATGGAGGAACTACAAGGATATTTAGAAATGGATGGATTTCGGCAACAATACTTCCTATATCCGTTTCTATTTCAGGAATATATCTACGCGCTTGCTCATGGTCATGCTTTAAATGGATCGATTCTTTATGAACCGGTGGAAAATTTAGATCATGACAATAAATCCAGTTCACTAATTGTGAAACGTTTAATTACTCGAATGCATCAACAGAATCGTTTGATTATTTCGGTTAATGATTCTAATCAAAATCGATTCGTTGGGCACAACAATCATTTTGATTCTCAAATGATATCGGAGGGTTTTGCAGTCGTTGTGGAAATTCCATTCTCGCTGCGGTTGGTATCTTCCCTAGAAGAAAAAGAAATAGCAAAATCTCATAATTTACGATCTATTCATTCAATATTTCCCTTTTTCGAGGACAAGTTATCACATTTAAATCATGTGTCAGATATACTAATACCCCACCCCATCCATCTGGAAATCTTGGTTCAAACCCTTCACTCTTGGATACAAGATACTCCTTCGTTGCATTTATTGCGATTCTCTCTCTACGAGTATTGGAATTCAAATAGTCTCATTACTCCAAAAAATTCCATTTCCCTTTTTTCAAAAGAGAATCAAAGATTCTTCTTGTTCCTCTCTAATTCTCATGTATATGAATGTGAATTCATATTCATTTTTCTCCGTAAACAACCCTTTCATTTACGATCAAAATCTTTTGGATCCTTTCTTGAGCGAACACATTTCTATGCAAAAATAGAATATCTTGTAGTAGTGCTTTGTAACGATTTTCAGAAAACCCTATGGTTGTTCAAAGACCCTTTTATGCATTATGTCAGATATCAAGGAAAATCGATTCTGGCTTCAAGGGGGGCTCGTCTTCTGATAAAGAAATGGAAATCTCACCTTGTCAACTTTTGGCAATGTCATTTTGACTTGTGGTCTCAACCGGCCAGGATCCATATAAAGCAATTATATAATCATCCCTTCCATTTTCTGGGCTATCTTTCAAGTGTACGACTAAACTCTTCGGTGATAAGGAGTCAAATGCTAGAGAATTCGTTTCGAATAGATACTGCTATTAAGAAATTAGAGACCGTAGTCCCAATTATTCCTCTGA